CTTTACTCACGTCAGTAGCATATTTCTATGCGGGTCTTACCAAAAAAGGATTAGGTTATTTCGGTAAATACATTCAACCAACTCCAATCCTTTTACCCATTAATATCTTAGAGGATTTCACAAAACCCCTATCACTTAGTTTTCGACTTTTCGGAAATATATTAGCTGATGAATTAGTAGTTGTTGTTCTTGTTTCTTTAGTACCTTTAGTGGTTCCTATACCTGTCATGTTACTTGGATTATTTACAAGTGGTATTCAAGCTCTTATTTTTGCAACTTTAGCTGCGGCTTATATAGGCGAATCTATGGAGGGTCATCATTGACTAGTTTTCGAAATAGGCTTTTTTTAGCTTAATACTTACGCAATATATGCGCGTATCATGATAATCTGCTTAGGGAATATATATTTATATAATAAATATAGAAATAATAAATAAATTATATATTATATTATATAAATATATATAATAAATATATATATAAATATATATAATAAATATAGAATAATAAATAGATACGATCTAGAGAGTTATAGTAAAAAAAAAAAGCTTAAGATCTTAGAGATATTAGGGAGTTGCAACAAACAGGGAAGTAAAAAAAAGGAAAGAGATCTAAAAGATCTTTTTCCTAAAATTCCAGTTCGGTCCATTTATACCCCCCCCCCCAATGAATATTCTCTTTATATTGTTTTGTTGATTTAATTCGAATATTCAATATTATTAGCTATTAGTAATCATAATCTGAATAAGAATTTTTTTGGCATTACTTATAGTATTACCACGGCGTGCTATTAAAAAAAAAAGATGTTATTGTTATATAGAATGATGCCCATTCAAGTTGATTTCATCCAATTCAACGATTGACCAAAAGAGAATTTGAATAAATAATAAATTACATTAACTTAGATCAATCAAATACTGATATTTCGATGCAATGATTCTATCTAACGAATTTGTACATGTAGATTGATTGTACCCATGTGGTCGAATAATAAAAGAAAAAAGAAAGATTTACAAAAAACAAAAGTTAAATTTCTAAAAAAAAAATGGATTGGTTACGGGAGGAGGAGCCGAACTAGATGTATGTAATCTAATTGCTATAAGACAACTCTTGTGAATGTCTCGAAGAAGCATTCTAGAATCCGATTGAATGTAAGATATGAATAGTTGATTTACGTTATGGAAGAAACATATGTATATGTGATATTAGATATTTATTAGTTATATATGAACTAAAGATATATCTAATTAATATCTAATACTGTGAATTTAGATAAGGATCCCAATAAAAGCCCTTCCCTTTAGTTTGTAATTGGGAATTGAATATTAATTCAATATTAATTAAATGAATAAAGAGATGAAATCAAGGAAAAAAGCGAAAAATTCAAAGAGAATTGTTTGGAAAAAAGAAAGAAATGGAAGAACAAAAGTCATATGGATTCACAAAAATTATGTGAATAGAAACTAAAAAAAAGAAATATCGAAGTAGTTCTGATGATTCAATAATGTTATTACTTCAATTCAGAGTTCTTAGTTCCTTCGACTGTATAGATCTTAGCGATGGAATAATTAAGTCATAATTTCTTGTTTTATTGTATCATTAACTATTTACTTATTTTGGTGTGAGGAACTTATCATGAATCCACTGATTTCTGCCGCTTCCGTTATTGCTGCCGGGTTGGCCGTCGGTCTTGCTTCTATTGGACCTGGGGTTGGTCAAGGTACTGCTGCGGGCCAAGCTGTAGAAGGGATCGCGAGACAGCCCGAGGCGGAGGGAAAAATACGAGGTACTTTATTGCTTAGTCTGGCTTTTATGGAAGCTTTAACAATTTATGGACTAGTTGTAGCCTTAGCGCTTTTATTTGCGAATCCCTTTGTTTAATCCTATAACAATACGTATTTTTTCTTAGTTTATTTCCTTGGACTTACTGCTCTCGCTTTTTCGAATTATATTAAGATTTTACTCCTACAATTATTTATTTGTAGGGACAATAACCCATGGGAAGGACTGATTGGAGGATGAGGAATTAGCATACCGACTCGCCTTCTTCCTTCCCCTTCTTATTCCAATGTAAATGGAAAATCTTTTTTAGGAACTGTTACAACAAACGAGATACTTCGGAATTGACATAAGGCCTGGTACCTAATTCTAATAAAAATAAGTATCATTTTTTTTTTCAATTGGAAATTTCCAATTGAAAAAATCCATTTATTTCTAAATCAATATATTTTGAACTCTATTTTCATTTTCTTTCTAAAAAGAGTTAAAATATAAAATAGGAAATTGCAAAATAAAATAAAGAAATCAAATAAAGATATAAAGAAAGATATATAAAAATAAAAAGAAATAGATAATTAGTCTATCGATATAGAAATAGAAGAGGAGATTTTATGAAAAATGTAACCGATTCTTTCCTTTCCTTGGGTTACTGGTCATCCGACGGGAGTTTCGGGTTTAATACCGATATTTTAGCAACAAATCCAATAAATCTAAGTGTAGT